ATCTTTTCCTGGGAGTAGACTTTCTATAACATAACTAAAATGGAAAGTTATTAAATTTATTACATTTTATTTATTATATTAATATATAATAAATAAATATAATAAATTAAAAATGTATAAATATTAAGATTCTAATCTAATAATTAGATTATATTTAGAATTCAAAATATATATAAATATATAATATGGAATAAAATTGGATCTAATTTAACTCTAATTTAAAAATGAAAATTGATAAATTTAATAGTTAATATTAATAGTTAATAGTAAAAAAAAATGTCAAATGACATTTGAATTCAAAAATGAAAAAGAAAATCTTACTATCTAATTAACATATTGATTATGGATAAACATATATATATTTGATAAATAGATCGAGATTATCTATCGATATATTCTATTAATCGTTATATTAATCATTATGTTCTATAATAATATTCAATATTTATTTGAAATTATATTCTATATTATTCTTTTCTATATTCATATTAATTATGAATAGCTAAGAATGAGCAGTTAATAGCTTAATAGCTAAGATTCCAGTAATTTACTTTACTGAATTCCTATGCATGTAAAATTTCTGTTATGTGAGCCCGCTTAGCTCAGAGGTTAGAGCATCGCATTTGTAATGCGATGGTCATCGGTTCGATTCCGATAGCCGGCTTTTCTCTATTTGTTTGATTTTTTGACATGATTGATAATGTCTTTTTGAAATCAAAGAATATTGAAAAGGCTTCTTTCCCTTTTTCCAAAGGCCACCGATCTATTTATTATGTGGTAGGAACTTCCAATTATGAATAATTATGAATTCAAATTGGAGTAGTTCGATCTCTGCAGAACAAATCAAGAAAAAGACCCCTTTTTATATATATACAATACTGGATATTGATACAATTCATCTCATTATTCTTTGTAATATAATTATAATACTTCAGTGGATTTCGCCGTATTTATCATATTTATCGGTTAGTTCAGTTTTAATTTAGGTTTATGAAACTTCAATAAAATAAGGAGTCTTTATGTCACGTTACCGAGGGCCTCGTTTCAAAAAAATACGCCGTCTGGGGGCTTTACCGGGACTAACTAGTAAAAGGCCTAGAACCAGAAGCGATTTTAGAAATCAATCGCGCTCCGGTAAAAAATCTCAATATCGTATTCGTTTAGAAGAAAAACAAAAATTGCGTTTTCATTATGGTCTTACAGAACAACAATTACTTAAATACGTTCGTATCGCCGGAAAAGCTAAAGGGTCAACAGGTCTGGTTTTACTACAATTACTTGAAATGCGCTTGGATAACATCCTTTTTCGATTGGGTATGGCTTCCACTATTCCTCAAGCCCGCCAATTAGTTAACCATAGGCATATTTTAGTTAATGGTCGTATAGTGGATATACCAAGTTATCGCTGCAAACCCCGAGATATTATTACAGCGAAGGATGAACAAAAATCTAGAACTCTGATTCAAAATTATCTTGATTCATCCGCCCATGAGGAATTACCAAAGCATTTGACTCTTCACCCCTTCCAATATAAAGGTAAAGGACTGGTCAATCAAATAATAGATAGTAAATGGGTTGGGTTGAAAATAAATGAATTGCTAGTCGTAGAATATTATTCTCGTCAGACTTAAACCTAACTAAAATAACAAGGGTTCGGGGAAAATTTTACCCCCCTTTCGCCTAAGGAAAGGGACCAAAGTAAGGGGGTTGATCCAAGGATTTTTCTCCCATTCATGTATCATAGATCGGGAGGGATATTTTCATTCCTTGTCCACTCTTTCCAGTCTTTTCCGTAATGCAGAAATGAGGAATAGAAAATCTCTATCAAAGAAAGGTCTAACTGTTGGAATAATGGTATCCATTGTTATTTGATTTGATACATTGCGGTCAGTAACATTGGGGAATTCGGTGAAGGTACGGAAAGAGAGGGATTCGAACCCTCGGTAAACAAAAGCCTACATAGCAGTTCCAATGCTACGCCTTGAACCACTCGGCCATCTCTCCTACATAATTATTATGTCCCAGAAACCGAGTGAATCGCGAGTCATTCATATTAGATTGTTAGAATAGGTACGTACAATCAATCAATTCTAACTATAAAAATAGAAAACTTTTCATCAAAGAAAGACCTTTTTCGAGGCTGGGGGATAAAGATAATTTTTTTTGTGAAAAAAATCTTTGTTAAAAACAATAAAGATATATATATCTATTCATGTTTCCGAAGACGGCGCTCCCGTCTTTTTCTGATACCGGATTCAATCAATGAATTGTAACGAATCAAACAATCGGTTTTTTTTATACTATGTTTAATGGATACCTTTAGATCATGATTCTATTTAGACTATGATTCCATTTTCATAAAAATTAAAAATTTCAAATTCCTTTCCAATTTTAGATATCTCATCAACAACCCCTTACCCCATAGATCTATTACAAATTCATGAATCGTCCCGGGGATTTTTCTATTTGATTGTATAGTGTATACTCGCTATGTACACAA